TAGAAAGAAGAATTTTTTTCTATTTTCAGGGTATGAACCTAAAAGCTTATTTTAGCTTATCTTTCTATATTTAGGTGTAACGATGCACATTGAATTTTGATTTCAAAGGTTTAGTTTAATTCTAAAAAATATAATAAGAGTAAAAAATTACATTATCTATTCTATCAAAATAGCCCTTTTGTTCAGGCATCTTATTTTATAAAAGAGTAAAATTTAAGGAACTTAAAATAATAAACAAACTCATGACTTTGGATTTTGTATACTAATTTGAGGGAGGAAATAGTTTTGTGCCTGTGAGTTTAATATTTTAATTTAAAATAATAAACAAACTCATGACTTTGGATTTTGTATACTAATTTGAGGGAGGAAATAGTTTTGTGCCTGTGAGTTTAATATTTTAATTTAAAATAGGAAACAAACTCATGACTTTGGATTTTGTATATTAATTAAAATATAAAATATTAAAAGAAGGGGGGGGGTAAAGATATATATACACATAAGAATATTTAAGAAAGGTAAACTACTACGTAGTATAGGATAGATAGGAGTACTTTATATATGTAAGCTAACATCCCAAGCAGAGATGTACGTGGACTATGCAGGTATGATGTGGGTACAATAATACGGTACTAGAGAGTATAGAGATAAAGGTTGGAAAAGAAGAAGTTTGAGAGAAAAAGATATATACCAATAAGAAATATGGCGAAATAAGAAACATAGATATGAGTTAGAAAGGTTATTAGATGAAGTTGATTGTTATAGAAGGATTTAATGGAGTATAAGGTTATAGGTTGATAGGAAGAATATATAGCGAACATAAAAGGTAAGGGATTGGAGGTCTAAGATACAATAAAGAGAGAAGATATATAAGTATTTATAGGATAGTAAAGTATATGAACATAGGAGAATGGTATTACTGATATATATATAGGAGATTATAATGATATAAATGTTTATAGGGGGGTAATTTGATGGGACCTAGGAGGAAGCAAGGACGGGCAGGGGAGGGTGATTATCTCGTTCCTTTGATTTTTTTTTCTATTTTTAATAAAAAGTTTGATTCTTTCTTTTTAATCTATTATTTTGAATTTTATTATATGTAAGGTTTTCCTTTTTTTCTAAAAGATGATTTTTCAGTGTTTATTTTTGGTTTATTTATTGAGTGATAAAACCAGTATTTTAATTTTTAACTGACAAAAATTGTGCCAGCCGTCGCGGTTATACAATTAGTTAATGTAGATTTTTTTGGTTTAGTATTTATTATTATGTTTTAAAAAAAATTTTTATTTTAAGGTGAAATTTTAATTTAATAATTTTTTATTGGTTTAAGATTGATATATGAAAATCATAAAAAGACTAGGATTAGATACCCTATTATTTTGATCGTTAATTAACTTTAATATTATTAGTTATGTTCTTAAAATTAAAAGAATTTGGCGGTTATTTATTCTTACCAGAGGAACCTGTCCCTTAATTGATAATCCACGATTGATTTTACTTTAATTATGCTTATATATCGCTGTCATTGAATGTTTTAAAAGAATATTTTCTAAAAATTTTATGTATATAATGTCAGGTCAAGATATAGCTATATTAAAGTGGAGATGGGTTACATTAAATTTATTTATGGATAATTATTTTTTATTTTAATTTGAAATTGGATTTGGGTGTAATTTTTACAAAATTTTAATTTTGATTTTAGTTCTAAATAATGCACACATCGCCCGTCACTCCCATTTATATTAAGAGTTGGGATAAGTCGTAACAAAGTAGGCCTACCGGAAGGTGGGCCTGGGAAGTTCAAGCTGCCTCTGTTAGGGAGATTATTATTTACATTAATAAAGGTTTTGTGCAATTCAATTCAGTTTGATCTATATTTTTTTAATTTTTCTTTTATTTTTATTATTTTAATAAAAATATTTTTTATTTTAGTATTTTTTAGAATTAATATTATTTATTTAATTAAACCGTAAGGGTGGATATTTTTAGTATAAAAAGTATTTTTTATTTAGAGTACCTTTTGCATCAGGGTTTATTAAAATTTTAAAATTATTTTTTTTTCTCGAAATTTTAAGATTTAAAATTAAATGTTTTTTTTTGTTTCAAAAAAATTTATAATTTAATTTTAGAGGTTATATGCTTTTCACTTAAATTTATATCTAGTTTTTTGATATTTGAATTTAATTCATAATTAATAAAGCTTTTTTTAATTTTATTATCTGCAAGTTTGTTAATTAAATATAATAGGGGATAAGCTCTTTTTTGTTTTTAAAAATTTTTTATAATAAGATATTTTTTAGGATTAAAAATTTCTATTCTTATTTTTTTATAATTATTTATCTTTTATTGAGATTTTTTATTATTTTTAATTTTATATCAAAATTTTAAATTAAATTTTTTTTTTAATTAATAATGATAAAATTAGTAATTTTGTTAATTTATTTATAGGAACTCGGCAATATTTATATTCACCTGTTTAACAAAAACATGGTCTTTTGTTTTTAATTTGAGATCGGACCTGCCCATTGATTTAAATTATTAAAAGGCTGCGGTATTTTAACTGTACGAAGGTAGCATAATCATTTGTCTTTTAATTGGAGGCTCGTATGAATGGTTTGATGAAATATAAACTTTCTTTAAATTAATTATTTGAATTTAATTTTTTAGTTAAAAAGCTGAAATTTTTTTATAGGACGAGAAGACCCTATAGAAGTTTACTATCTTTATAAAATAATTTTTTTTGTTTTTAGAAAATTTTTTTAGAATGGTTAGTTTTGTTGGGGCGACATTGGAATTTTTTTAACTTTCATTATTTTTTTCATTGATTTATGTTTTTTTGATCCAAAATTTTTGATTAAAAGATTAACTTACCTTAGGGATAACAGCGTAATTTTTTCGGAGAGTTCATATCGATGAAAAAGTTTGCGACCTCGATGTTGAATTAAGATTAGTAACGGGGGTAGATTTTCGTTTACTTGGTCTGTTCGACCATTAAACTCTTACATGATTTGAGTTCAGACCGGCGTGAGCCAGGTCGGTTTCTATCCTTATATGATGTGATTTAGTACGAAAGGACCATTCACTTTAATTAAATTATTTATTTTTGATTATATATAACTATTTTGGCAGATTAGTGCTATAAATTTAGAATTTATGTATGTAATTTTTTTTACAAATAGTAATATACTTAATTATTTTTTTATTTCTTTTAATTATAATTTTGCTATCTGTTGCTTTTGTTACTTTATTAGAACGGAGGGTTCTAGGTTATATTCAATTACGGAAAGGCCCTAATAAGGTTGGGTATATAGGTCTATTACAGCCTTTTAGAGATGGCTTAAAGTTGTTTTTTAAGGAACAGACTTATTTATATATGTCTAATTTTGTTGTATATTACTTTTCTCCTGTTTTTATATTATTTTTGTCTTTTAGTTTATGATTGTTGTTTCCTTTTTTAGTTAATGTTTATAGTTTTAATTTGGGATTTTTATATTTTCTTTGCTGTACAAGTTTAGGTGTTTACGGAGTTTTAATATGTGGTTGATCTTCTAATTCAAATTACTCTCTTTTAGGTTCATTGCGTTCTATGGCTCAAACTATTTCTTATGAAGTAAGAATGTCTATAATTTTATTATGTTTTTTACTTTTTGTTTTTGGTTTTGACTTTTTGTTATTTTTTTTTTATCAAAGTTATATTTGATTTATTTTTTTTTCTTTTCCTTTATTTTTTTGTTGGGTTTCTTCCTTTTTAGCAGAGGTGAATCGCTCACCTTTTGATTTCGCTGAAGGGGAGTCAGAACTTGTTTCAGGCTTTAATGTAGAGTATAGAAGTGGGGGTTTTGCCTTTATTTTTTTGTCTGAGTATATAAATATCATTTTTATGAGTATATTAACTGTAATTTTTTTTTTAGGGTGTAACCTTAATTCATTTTCTTTTTTCCTTAAATTAGTTTTTATTATCTTTTTAGTTATTTGAGTCCGAGGGACTTTACCACGCTTTCGCTATGATAAATTAATGTATTTAACCTGAAAGGTTTTTTTACCCATTTCTTTGAATTATTTTATTTTTTTTATAGGGTTTATTATTTTTATATTTGAGTTTTTATAATCATTATTTTAATCTAAGTTGATAGAAGAATTGAACTCCTGTCTTATATTTTCAAAATATATGCTTTCTAAAGCTTAATCAACTAATCTGTTAATTTATCTCATATTTTAGATAAAATTGGGTTGGTGATGAAGTATAAAAAATATATAACTGTAATGATTTGTCCTGTTGTAATAAAAGGTTCTTCAGCCGGTCGGGCCCCAATTCATGTTAATAGTATAACTAATGTCAAGAATAATCAAAATATAATTTGATTAAGGGGGTAGAATATATTTCTTTGAAATTTATTTTTTGTAGATAATGGGATTACTAATATTATTATAATTGATAAAATTATGGCTACTACCCCTCCTAATTTGTTAGGAATTGAGCGTAAAATAGCGTATGCAAATAAAAAATATCATTCTGGCTGGATATGGATCGGTGTGACAAGTGGGTTGGCTGGGATGAAATTTTCCGGGTCTCCAAGTATTCGTGGTTCTATTAAATTTAGTATAAGGAATAAGTATAATATGATTATTATACCTATAATGTCTTTAATTGAGAAATAGGGGTGAAATGGTATTTTGTCGTAGTTTCTATTGATCCCAGTGGGGTTATTTGATCCTGTTTGATGTAAAAATAGTAAATGAATTAAGGTTAAACCCGCTAAGATAAATGGTAGCAAGAAATGTAATGTAAAAAATCGTGTTAATGTAGCATTGTCAATAGAGAATCCCCCCCATAATCATTTCACAATTTCATTACCTAAATAAGGGATGGCTGACATTAAGTTTGTAATTACTGTGGCTCCTCAAAATGATATTTGACCCCAAGGGAGTACATATCCTAAAAAAGCTGTTGCTATAATAATGAATAATATGATAACTCCAATAGCTCAAGTTATAAAAAGTTTGTAAGATCCATAATATATTCCTCGACCAATGTGAATGTACAAACAAATAAAAAATATTGATGCCCCATTGGCGTGTATAGACCGTAATAATCATCCATAGTTCACATCACGACAGATGTGGACTACACTATTGAATGCAATATTAATGTCGGCGGTGTAATGTATGGCTAGGAAAATTCCAGTTAAAATTTGAATCATTAAACATATACCTAATAATGATCCAAAGTTTCATCAAATTGAAATTGATGATGGTCTTGGTAAATCAAATAAAGATGAGTTTATGATTTTAATTATGGGATGAGATTTGCGAATTGGTTTTTTCATATTTTCTTTTCCGTATTGGGCCTTCAAATGTATTAGTGATGTAAATAACGTAAATTATGGTTATTAGTAGGTAAATAGCTATTATAATAGTTATAATTGATGTTTTTCCATTAAATAATTTTATTATAGATATATTTTGTTGATTTTCGATGGTTTCGATAATAATTTCGTTTTGTGCTAGCATATCATTTAATGTTAATGAATAACTTGTGATCGTGATAATGATTATAACAATTAAAATTTTCATTGAAAATTTTATGATTTCATTTGATGCGATTCTGGCTATATACATAAATAATACTAATATTCCTCCTAATATCACTAATACTAGAATGTAAGAGTACCAAGAGTATTTTATTATAAATAATAATATTATTGAAATGGTGACTGTCAGTAAAATTAAATTAAATCCCAGTCTTAATGGGTGATTTAAAAATAAAATGGTTGTTGATAGGGTTATTATTGTTATAATTAGAGTTTTAATGACAGCAAGTATTTTATAAAAAAATATTAATTTTGGAGATTAAAGATAGGAATTTTTCTCTTGCTGAAGTTTTAAAGTTTTATACTATCTATGATTTACAAGATCATTATTTTTTTTAAACTATTAAAACTTATTTTTTTAAACTTTTTTTCTATTTGGTATATATTTTTTTGTGGTTTAATTATTCTTTGTTCTTTGCGTAAACATTTACTTTTAACTTTATTAAGTTTGGAATACTTAGTTGTGATTCTATTTTTAATATTATTTATCTTTTTGTATAATTATGTCGGTGAATATTATTTTATTATTTTTTTTCTTACTTTTTCTGTCTGTGAAGGGGTTTTAGGTCTTTCGGTTTTGGTTTCTATAATTCGTTGTCATGGTAATGACAACTTGATGAGTATTTCTAGCTTGTTATGATAAGTGTTTTTATATCTATTTTTTTTTTAATCCCCCTTTGTTTTCTGAAAAATTGAATAGTTTTGTTAAGTTCTCTTTTTTTCTTTTTTTTTATTATTTTAAATACTAATTTATTAATTCCTTTTTTTTCCTCTATAAGTTATGGTTTTATGATAGATATTCTATCTGGTTCATTAATTTTTTTAAGATTGTGAATTTCTATTTTAATGATTTTAGCTAGTTATAAAATTGACAAAAACTTAGGTGGGGTTAATTTTTTACTTTTAGTCATTCTTTTGATACTTTTTTTAGTTTTTTCTTTTTCTACTAGAAATATTTTTTTATTTTATATTTTTTTTGAGTCTAGTTTAATTCCTACACTTTTGTTGATTTTTGGTTGGGGTTATCAGCCGGAACGTCTCTCTTCAGGTTTTTATTTATTATTTTATACTTTGTTTGGTTCTTTACCTTTATTATTTACTATCTTTTATATTTATAGTTCTTGCTATACTTTATATTATAATTTGATTATACTTGATTATAACTTTTATATTTATTTAAGTTTAATTTTGGCATTTTTAATTAAAATACCAATGGTTTTTTTCCATTTTTGGCTACCGAAAGCACATGTTGAGGCCCCTATTTCTGGTTCTATAATTCTGGCTGCGGTTTTATTAAAATTAGGGGGATACGGTTTAATGCGAATTTTTATATTTTTGAAGAGAGTCATACTTATTAATAATTTAATAGTTGTTAGTTTAAGATTGTATGGGATAGTGGTAATTAGTTTAATTTGTATATTCCAGGTTGACTTAAAATCTTTAATTGCTTATTCTTCAGTAAGTCATATGGCCCTGGTAATTTGTGGTATTTTTACGATAAATTATTTAGGTATATTAGGTTCATTGGTAATAATAATTGGTCATGGTTTATGTTCTTCTGGTTTATTTTGTTTGGCTAATATTGTTTATGAACGTTCTAACAGACGTAGATTTTATTTTAATAAAGGTTTAATTTCTTTAATGCCTTCATTAACATTTTTTTGATTTTTATTTTGTTCAAGTAATATATCTAGACCAATATCTTTAAATCTTTTGGGGGAAATTCTTATTATCAATAGTTTGATAAGATGATCTATTTATACTTTTCTATTCTTATTTCTAGGTTCATTTATAAGATGTTGTTATAGAATTTATCTTTATTCCAATACTCAACATGGTTCTTTATATTCAGGTTTGAAGAGCTCTAATGTTGTAAATTCGCGTGAATTTATACTTTTATTATTTCATTGATTACCACTTAATTTACTTTTCCTTAAGGTTGATATTTTTATAATTTGGTTATGTTTGGATAGTTTAAATAGAATAATAATTTGTGGTGTTATAGGTATAATTTTATTCCAAACTTTGAATTTTAGTATTTATGTTTTAAGATCTTTTTTTTTGTTTATTTTAGGGTTGATTATATTTACTTTAGGTATTAATTTTATTTATTTTGATGTAATTTATATTTTGGATTGAGAATTTTTTTCATTAAATAGTTTAATATTTACATTGACATTAATTTTTGATTGAATGTCAATATTATTTTGTGGTTGTGTTTTTTTTATTTCTTCTATAGTTGTTCTTTATAGACACTCCTATATGTCGGGTGACATTAACAAAGTTCGCTTTTTGTATTTGGTTTTAATATTTATTTTTTCTATATTTATGTTGATTATAAGCCCTAATCTTATTAGAATTTTGTTAGGGTGGGATGGCTTAGGTCTTGTTTCTTATTGTTTAGTAGTTTATTTTCAGAATTATAAGTCAGGTAGTGCTGGTATATTAACAATTTTAACTAATCGTATTGGTGATGCAGCAATCCTTCTCTCAATTTCATGAATAATTAATTTTGGTAGTTGACATTTTTTTTACTATTTATTTATTATGGAAAATTGGTTGATTTACCTTATTATTTTGATTATTTTAGCTTGTTTTACTAAAAGAGCTCAGATCCCTTTTTCTTCTTGATTGCCGGCAGCCATGGCTGCCCCTACACCAGTTTCAGCTTTAGTCCATTCTTCAACTTTAGTAACTGCAGGAGTTTATCTTTTAATTCGTTTTAGTGACCTGCTATTAATATATAATTTAAATTTTTTTTTAATTCTTTCTTTAATAACTATATTTATATCAGGATTAGGGGCCAATTTTGAGTTTGATTTAAAGAAAATTATTGCCCTTTCCACCCTGAGACAGCTAGGCTTGATAATAACAATCTTGTTTATAGGTTATCCGTTACTGTCCTTTTTTCATCTTTTAACTCATGCTTTTTTTAAAGCTTTATTGTTTTTATGCGCCGGTTTAATAATCCATGTTATAAATGATACCCAAGACATTCGTTATATAGGGGGTGTCACCAATCAGCTTCCATTTACTGTGACTTGTTTTTGTATTTCTAACTTGTCTCTATGTGGTTTTCCTTATTTATCCGGATTTTATTCCAAGGATCTAATTCTTGAGGTAATGTCTTTTTCCGGTGCTAATATTTTTTTATATATAATTATATACATCTCTGTTGGGTTGACGGTTTCTTATAGAATTCGTCTAATTTATTATACTATGTTTACAGTGAATAATTCTTATTCCTGTCAGTCTTACATGGAAGATAAGTTTATAAATTTTTCCATAATTTTTTTAGTTTTATTTTCTATTTTAGGGGGTAGTCTTATTATATGGCTTATATTTCATAATCCAGTTTTTTTGATTTTACCTACCTTTATAAAAATCATATCTTTTTTAATAATTATTTTAGGAGCTTTCTTGGGCCTAGAATTATCAGTTTTTTACTATTTACCTGTTTCGATATTTATATTGTTTTACAAACATTCCTTTTTTTTTGGGAGAATGTGATTTATACCTTCTTTTAGAACTTATTTTTTAAGAAGTACTTTTTTAAAGTCTTCATATAATTTTAATTTAAATTTGGAATTTGGTTGGGGTGAATATATTTTCTCAAAACTATCTTTTTTTTACGTAGTAGTTTTGAGAAAATTGATACAGTTCTTTTTTTATAATAATTTAAAGATTTATATAATTACTTTTTTTTTGTTTATTTTGATGTATTTGGTTTTTTAAAATTCAAATAGCTTAAGATAAAAGCACAATATTGAAGATATTGTTATGGAATTAATTCCTTTGGATATTTATAAAGATATATCTTAACTTTTCATTGAAAATGAAGGGTTTTTTTTAAACTATATAAATTAAGAGAAAAACGGATTTTAACCGCTTTAAAAGATAGTTAGCGGCTTCTTTTAGTGACAACATTCTCTTTTAACTAGATTTTTAATCATTAATTTCATTAACAGTGAAATACCTCTAATTTTGGTTTTAGTTAAAAGTACGGAGTTTGAACTCTATTTTTAGGTCGAAACTAAATGTAAATATTTACTTCTTTACTTGAGGTAAATTCTTTATAACCGAATTATTTTTAATTGCAAATTAACTGTTATTTATTAACTATAACCCCTAATTTCTTCATTCTAGGATTCCGTTTTTTCATTCATGGTATAATCCTACGATTAAAATAATAATAAATAATGATGTGGTTATAAATCATGTTCTAATTTTTGTTATTTGTATGATTTTAATTGTTGGAAGAATAATTACGATTTCTATATCAAAGATTAAGAAAATGATCGCAATTATGAAGAATTGTATAGAAAATGGGATTCGGGCTGATCTTTTCGGGTCGAATCCACATTCAAATGGAGTTATTTTTTCACGATTATTTTTTGATTTCTTTGAAATGATTCTGCATGCCGTGATTAAAATTATTCTTATTGTAAAACATAAAATTATTGTAATTATAGTAATTAAAATTATTTTTTCTTTTTTAAGACCTTTTAATTGGAAGTTAAATATACTAAATATACTAAAAAAATAACTACCTCATCAGTAAATAGAGATATATAAAAATAATCATACAACGTCTACAAAATGTCAGTATCATGCTGCTGCTTCAAACCCAAAGTGGTGTTTACTCGAAAAATGAAATTTTATTGTTCGGATTAGGCAAACTAGAAGGAAAGTAGTTCCAATAATAACGTGAATGCCATGGAATCCTGTGGCCATGAAGAAACAAGATCCATAGACGGAGTCTCTGATTGTAAATGGGGACTCCAGATATTCATATGCTTGCAGGATAGTGAAATAAATCCCCAACGTAACAGTTATAAATAAACCCTTAATTGTTTGATTATGATTTTTATTTATAATACTATGGTGAGCTCATGTAATTGAGATGCCTGAACAAAGTAAAATTGTTGTATTTAAAAGAGGAATGTCTATAGGGTTAAATGTTTTGATACCTTTCGGAGGCCAGGTTATACCGATTTCAATAGTTGGTGCTAGTCTTCTGTGAAAGAATCCCCAGAAAAATGAAATAAAGAAGAAAACTTCTGAAATGATGAATAGAATTATCCCCCACTTTAGTCCATTAGTCACTATAATGGTGTGTTTGCCTTGGTACGTACCTTCACGTACGATATCTCGTCATCATTGAATTATGGTTAAAATTAAGATTATTATACCCAACATTATTAATGTTGGGTTTTTTATATGAAATCATATAACTATGCCCGATGTTATTGTTATAGCTCCGATTGATCCAGTTAAAGGTCATGGTCTAGGGTCTACTAAATGAAATGGGTGGTTTTGTTTTTTCATAATTTACTTCACTTGAATAAAGTGTTGAAAGTACTGAGAATACATAAGCTTGAATTATTGCTACGGCTGTTTCAAATAATATTAATCTAATTTGTACTGTTATTAACATAATGATTATAAAAGATCTAGCATTAGTAGTGTTATTTCCTAGTAAACTTATAAGTAGGTGACCTGCAATTATGTTAGCGGTTAATCGAACTGCTAATGATCCTGGTCGGATAATGTTTCTAATTGTTTCAATGCATACCATGAAAGGTATTAATATAGTTGGGGTACCAACAGGGATTAAATGGCTGAATATGTGTTGTGTTTTTTTAATTCAACCAAATAATATAATTGATAATCATAGTGGTAATGATAAAGCTAATGAAAAAATTAAATGTCTTGATCTTGTAAAGATGTAAGGCAGAAGCCCTATTATGTTATTAACTAAAATATAAAGAAATACAGATGTTATCATTAATGTTAGTCCATTTCTTTTGACTAGAAGGGTCTTGAATTCATTGTGTATATTTATGTATATAATTTGAATTATCTTTATATATCGTGAGTTTAATGTTCAAAATGGATATGGGAATATGATTAAAATAATAAAAGTTCTTAATCAATTTATTGAACTACTTAAGGATGTTGAAGGGTCAAATGTTGAAAATAAATTTGTTATCATTTTCACAATATACTTTTATTTATTTTTTTGTTTTTTTCTATTTTGATAATATATTTTTTGTTAAAATATAATATAGTGTTAATTATAATTATCAATAAAATGAATATAATTATTAATCTAAATCATGATAAAGGTGCTATTTGTGGTATAGAAAAATATTACAATCAAATTTTTTCAATTTGACAAATTGATGTTTTACTATAAACTAATTTTTCCATTAAGAGTATTTGTTATTTACTATAAACTGGTTTAAGAGACCATTGCTTAACTTTCAGCCACTTAATGAATTATTTTTTAATCATTGGATGAATTGTTTTGTTGTTGTAGCTTCAATTATAATAGGTATAAAACTGTGATTTGCGCCACAAATTTCAGAGCATTGTCCATATATAATTCCTGGACGATTGATAAATATGAATCCTTGGTTAAGTCGTCCAGGAATAGCATCAATCTTAATTCCTATACAAGGAATTGTTCATGAATGAAGAACATCAGTGGCGGTTACAATCACTCGAATTTGATTATTAATAGGCAAGATAATTCGATTATCTACTTCTAGGAGTCGGAATTCGTTTATTATAATTTCGTTTGTTGGTTTTATATATGATTCGAATTCAATGTTTTTAAAATCTGAATATTCATATGTTCAGTATCATTGGTGTCCAATTGCTTTTAATGTAACAGTTGGGTTTTTAGTTTCGTCTATTATGTATAGAATACGTAATGAAGGTAAAGCAATTAAAATAAGAATTATTGCTGGGATAATCGTTCAAATAATTTCAATTATTTGATGTTCTATTATGAATCGATTGATTTTTTTGTTAAATAACATCTTAATTATAATTCATGCAATAAATATAGTAATTATAATTAAAATAATTATTGTATTGTCGTGGAAAAAGATTAATTGTTCTATAATAGGTGAATTAGGGTCTTGAAAGTTTATTTGTGATCAATTAGCAATTTCTAAAAAAAGATTTAATCTTTATAGATGAATCTTAAATTCATTGCATATATTCTGCCATATTAGAAATTGAAGGCGATGGGTATTTCGTTATATGAATGTTCTGCAGGAGGATAATTTTGTAATCATTCGATTCTAGAATTTAAATTTAAAATAAAAATAATTTTTCGTTTGGAAATTATTCTTTCTCATATAATAAAAATAAATATTATGGTGCCTAAAATTGAAATTGTTGACCCAATTGACGAAATTACGTTTCATGATATATAAATGTCAGGGTAGTCGGAGTATCGTCGTGGCATCCCTCTCAAACCAAGGAAGTGTTGAGGGAAAAAAGTTATATTTACTCCAATAAATATAGTTAGGAATTGAGTTTTTAGTCATTTAGGATTTATTGTCATACCAGTAAATAGTGGGTATCATTGAATAAATCCAGCTATAATAGCAAATACGGCTCCTATAGATAAAACATAATGGAAGTGTGCTACAACGTAGTACGTGTCATGTAAAACGATGTCAATTGATGAATTTGCTAGAACGATACCGGTTAAACCCCCAATGGTAAATAAGAATACGAAACCTAAAGTTCATAGTGTGGAAGGTGAATATTTAATTATAGACCCGTGAATAGTAGCTAGTCAGCTAAAAATTTTGATTCCAGTTGGAATAGCAATAATTATAGTGGCTGATGTAAAATAGGCTCGTGTATCTACATCTATACCAACTGTGAATATATGGTGTGCTCATACAATAAATCCTAATAATCCAATGGCTAGTATAGCGTAAATTATTCCAGTTGATCCAAATGCGTTACTTTTACCTCTTTCTTGGCTAATAATATGGGAGATAATCCCAAATCCTGGTAAAATTAGAATGTAAACTTCCGGATGCCCAAAAAATCAAAATAAATGTTGGTATAGCACTGGGTCCCCTCCTCCTGCTGGGTCAAAAAATGATGTATTCAAGTTTCGATCTGTTAGTAATATGGTAATGGCTCCTGCAAGTACAGGTAATGATAATAATAATAATAATGCGGTGATTCCTACAGATCATACAAATAGGGGAATTTTTTCTCTAGACATCCCAGTAGTTCGTATGTTGATAATTGTTGAAATAAAATTTACTGCCCCTAGAATTGATGATACTCCGGCTAGATGTAATGAGAAAATTGTTAAATCTACAGAAGCCCCGTTATGTGCAATATTTCTAGATAATGGGGGGTACACTGTTCAACCGGTCCCAGCTCCTGCGTCTACTAAGCTGCTTACAAGTAAAAGGGTTAATGATGGGGGTAGAAGTCAGAATCTTATATTATTTATTCGGGGGAAAGCTATATCTGGGGCCCCAATTATTAATGGGACTAATCAGTTTCCAAATCCCCCAATTATAATAGGTATAACTATAAAGAAAATTATAATAAATGCGTGAGCAGTTACAATAACGTTATAAATTTGGTCATTTCCAATAAATGAACCTGGTTGTCCTAATTCAATACGGATAATTCATCTTATTGATATACCGATTATTCCCGATCATATCCCTAATATAAAATAGAGTGTGCCAATATCTTTATGATTTGTAGAATATATTCATTTGTTCAATTTTAGATAAAGTGTCTGAACTAAGGTTGTAAATTGTAAATTTATATATGAATTAATAATTCCTTTATCAGGTTTTATAGTCAATTAATGATGTTAGATTGCAAATCTGAAGTTGTATTTTTACTAAAACCTATAAAATTTAATTTATATTTTTAACTTTGAAGGTTAATAGTTTAATTAACTTAAGGGTTTATATAGTGTTAATAATTAAAGTTAAAGGTAATATTATATTAAATCCTATTATAATTATATAATTTGTTTTTATGTTAAATCTATTCGTGTTTCATTTATTAATAATATTATTTGATATAATTATTGGTGTAATTATTCGTAAATAGTAAAATAATGTAATTATGGACGTTATTATTAAAATAAATAATGTAAATATTGATTCTGTTTGAATTAATGATTGGATGACTAATCATTTAGGTAAGAATCCAATAAATGGTGGTAAGCCTCCCAATCTTAATATTATAATTAGAAAATTTGTTTTTTCAATTTTTGTTTTTATATTAATGTTTATTTGGTTAATAAAATTAATTGATTTTATTTCTAGATTTTTTGTTAATAAAATAATTATAATTGAATAAATTAATAAATATTTAATTCATGTCTCATTATTGTGTTTGAGGCAGATGGTTATTCATCCTATGTGGTTGATTGAAGAGAAGGCAAGAACTTTTTTAATGGAAGTTTGATTAATTCCTCCAATAGCTCCTACTAAAGCTCTTAAGATAGAGATTCTTGTAATGATCACCGAGTTATTGTATAATGTTCTAATGACATATATAGGGGCTAATTTCTGTCAAGTTATTAAAATTATACAATTACCTCATCTAATTTTTCTAATAATATTAATAAATCACAAGTGTATAGGTGCCATCCCTATTTTTGTGGCCATTCTTATTGTTATAATAGCTATAGTTGTTCTATCTAATATTTCTTCTTTAATTATGATAATTGGGTTTGAGATAATTGTAAATATAAATATAATAGAAGCTGATCTTTGAATAATGAAATAAATTATTTTTGACTCTGATGAAAGGAAGTTTTTTCTTTTTTCTATTAAAGGCACAAATGATATTATATTGATTTCTAATCCAATTCAGATTCTAAATCAATTTTCTGATCTAATAACTATAATGGTTGATAAGATTAATGATAATATTATTATGTTTTTATTTGAATTTTTTAATAT